ATGGGATATGCACTTGAAATGGATGGCCAAGTTATGATATATATCATGAGCGATACGGAAATGGATCGAGTAATTTGTTCCTTTATCCAAGAAAAAGTCTTTCTAGTTTGCATGGTCCAACCATTGAGCCCAAAAATGTCTACAATAAATTTGGTAGGTCGCTAACCTAGTTCCCTATCCGCAATTCTGCTATTTACTGGAATAATTTTACTGGAATAAATAATATTAATATATAGAATAAATCTTTGGGATGGGTAGAAATATAAAGAGTAAGTATGATTTTACATGCTTTGCTTCTATACAACTACAAAGTAAGAAACGTTATAATTGAATTGGATTGGATTAATATCAGTAGATCCTTTTTTAATCATTCATTGAATGATAAATCACTACAAGTGACGGAGAAACACGATTTAAATAACGAAAAATACAAAATTTAAATAGAGTATCTAGAATGACTGGAAAAGTAGAAACAAGACCAGATATAATTTGATCATTATGAGCAAATCCAAAATCTTTGTAGACAAAGCCAATCATTAGTTCCCAACCATGGGGCGAATGGAATCCAATACATAAATCTGTTAATAAAAGAATCGAAAAAGCCTTTATTGTGTCACTTAAGTTATATAGGAATTCCTGAGCCCAAGAGTTAAGAATAACAAGTTCTTTATTACCCAAAATTGAATAACCACTTAGAATAACGAAACTGATTATATTTGTCGAGAAGTGCAAAATCGTATGGATATGATCCTCATTGTGTATCTTGATTAATTGGAGCGTTTCTTTGTGGATTCCTACACGAAGGTTTTGTAGATGTGTCTCCGAGTATTCCTTGATCATTTCCTCCAAAAGAAAGATTTCCTCCAATTCTATGAATTTTTCTAGAATATTTTTTTCTTGAATATCATTCAAAAAAATTTCAGATTGCCTAGTATTCCACCAATAAGTAACCCAAGATTCCAGACTTTTATTAAATGAGAGAGAAATACACCAGGGCAAAAATACTATAGATGCAAGATATAAAAGAGGGTTGAATGCTTTCTTTTTTGACATTTTTTCATTTCGTATATGAATTTTTAATGAACCGACCTCATTAGTTGACTCTACGCCATCCAATATTTCTTTCATGCATGAGTTCTATTACAAAGTATCGAACTTATGAATCTATTCACTATATTTTTTTTATTTGTGATTTCGGAGTTAGTCTTTGAATGTATAAAGAATACAGAAATAGATTAAGAATTCACTTCGAATTCAAAGAGTTAACAAAAAATATTATATTGTTTCCAGATATAGTACAAATTCGAAGCAAGTATCCCCCTTTTCGACGAATCAATGACTGCCTGAAAAAACCGCTTTATTTAGGTTATTTAGGTAATGAATATTCTTTTCTATCATTTTATCAAAATATCTTCTATTTTAAAAAATTTTCACTGACTATTCAGAGTCCGGAATGAAAAAATTTATGTATTTCGAACTGCTTTGATAGAAAATAGAAAAGATGAATCCATTTTTTAGATTTGTTACTTAATTTTTTGTTATTGAATAAAGTTGTGTAGATTTCCATATACATAAAAGACCACAAAAATGGTTTTGTTTTGTGGTTGTTACGTTACGTATACGTCTTCTTTGACTAGAATGAGTGTTATGAATAAACTTCAGTTAAGTTATGGTATAGATGGTATAGAAAAGGGGTATTCTTTAGTTTTTACTTCCTGCTGAGAAAGCATTCACTCTCTCAGCTCATTTCTCAAAATACTTCAATCGGTACACGCAAGAAATAGGCCAATTCGGCAGCTTTTTGTTCGATTTCCCGTGGAGTAACATTCTCATCAGTACGAGTCAAGGGAATGGCCCCCTGGCCTCTTATATCCATATAAAGGACACGGCGAGCATAAATACCCTCTTTAACTTCTATTCTGACGGACTGAATATCCTTTATAAGGAATCGGAGGAAGATTCGACGATTTTTTCCAGGGAATCCCCAACGAAAAATACACACCATTCCTTCTTTTCTATCGAATCGATCATAACCACCCCCTACATTCCACGAAATTGTGCACCACAAATAGGAGCTAATAAAGAGACCCGCGATCCCATAGAAAGACATCACAATCCCTTGTGGAAAAAAAAGGATTTGCTGAGACGGAAATAAAGATATCAAGTTTCTACCAAGATAACTGGAAGTTCCAACCAATAAGAATCCTAAGGAACCTAAAAAAAGGATAATGGCCCAGCAGAAATTACTTGTTTTTCGCGACCCCGTTATAGGTTGTATCCATATATGTTCTGATCGACAACTCATACTTAATCTGGTTTCGTTTTATTGGAATTGAGAGAATACCCTAGACTTTACTCTTTTTGTTTCCGAAGTAACTCTCATCAACTAGTACTAGTTTGATGTGAACCCTTAAGAGTAATTTATCAAATTGGTTAGATCTAAAATAAAAAAATACCCTTCGTATGATCCCATCAATATACATATAGATGTACCGATTTTACAGTTCAGCCATCCGGCGATCCTGATATTTTTTCAAATAGATAGAATTCCTTTACCCCAATATCATATTTCTACAGGCCAAAGAGCCCCTTTTAGGCGGAAGCGCCACATGTTATACCCTCTTACACTAAATAGGTATCTGCATTATGATACAAGTCTTAGTTTTGAAAAAAAAAAATGGATCAGAGTTGGGCCCATCAGATCTAAACAGTCTTATTCTTTTGAACATGAAGAAATAAAGAAGCCATTGCCATTGCCGGAAATACTAAGCCTACTAAAGGCACCAAAACAGAGGGAAAGTCGAAAGTTGTCATATAAAGGATACCTCAATTTACTATTTGTACCTGTTATTATATTATAAAGATATTAATTATAATTCAAAGTTTAATTAGTATAAATCTAAGTATATATCTAAGTGAGTATAGAAGGTACAAAAGCATATATCGTATCTATAGTTTCTTTCTATATTTGGATTATAATACATACGTAAGACGTATAACAAAAATTTTTTATTTTCCCATAATTTAACGAAAAAAAGAATTCACTATTTTTCTTGTTGATAGAGGCCCCTTAACTAACTGAATTCGTAATCAAGAATATAGAGAAAAGTGAGTTATCCCAACTTTTTATTTCTTTTTACAATTTAGATCTTATGTCAACAAAGAAACCCCATTCATATTCGTTTTACTTGGATTCTGATAAACTAACTACTTGTTTGCTACAAATAAAAAAGTAACTTAATGCTCTATTGAATTTTGATTCAAAGGAAAGAAAGCGTGGAGCTGAAATAACTCACTCAGAACGCTTTTTAAAGGATTACGTGGTACGATTAGATCGAATAAGCCCTTCTGGAATAAATATTCAGCCGCCTGTGAACCTTCAGGTACTGTTTTATTCAAGGTTTGTTCAATTACTCTTTTACCTGCAAATGCAATATAGGAATTGGGTTCGACAATAATGATATCTCCCAACATACCAAAACTCGCAGTCACCCCCCCTGTAGTAGGAGATGTAAGAATTGGTACATAGAATAACTTTTTATTTGATTGATAATCATATAAAGCAGAAGATATTTTAGCCATTTGCATTAAACTCAAACTTCCCTCTTGCATACGCGCCCCCCCGGAAGCACATACTATAATAAGAGGGAGAAATTTGTTAGTAGCGTACTCAATCAAACGGGTTATTTTCTCCCCAACCACGGATCCCATACTACCCCCCATAAACTGAAAATCCATAACCCCAAGTGCTATGGGAATACCGTTTAAGCGGCCTATACCTGTTTGAACGGCTTCAGTTAATCCTGTCTTTCGTTGATAAGAATCGATACGATCTTTATAAGGCTCCTCTTCCGAATGAAATTCAATGGGATCCAAAGAAACCATGTCTTCATCCATAGCATCCCAAGTATCCGGATCGATCGAAAGTTCGATTCTATCTGAACTACTCATTTTCAAATGATATCCACATTGTTCACAAAGATTCATTTTTGATTTTAAAATTTTCTTATAATTTAATCCATAACAATTTTCACATTGAACCCACAAATGTCTGTATTTTTGAGTTACATCCAGATCATTGGAACTTTCTATTATAGTGCTACCATTCGTGCTGGTACTTATATCAGACCCCTTACTTTCACCACAAACGGAACGAGAAATGTAACTGTTACTGGAATTGTCACTACCACTTACAATGTAAGTATCAATAAAGATTTGAGACTCAAGATAAATGTCAATACAACTATTAATGTGATTATTCCAACTATATTGAGTATCATCCATGTAATGATCATCGTGAGGATCATCATCCTTAGATCCATTATTTAGATAACTAAAATTCCAATAACTATAAAAAGAACTTTCTAGTTCACTCTGAAAAAAATGACCACTATCAATCCCAAAAATATGATTTTCAATATCAAAATATATGGAATAACTGTTCCCATTCCTATCCATAACTAAAAAAGTTTCATCAGAGATTAAATTCCGAATGTCCTTGACGCCGAATAAATAATCAACATTTCTGTAACTAGAATTGTCACGACTACCCCAACTATGACTATTTTTCTTCATATCATTTCTATTCGGATCTTCACTTTCACTGGTATTTTCAATAGGACCAAGACCACCCGTTGATTTACTTAGACCACACCTGTGTTCGAACTCTTTCTTAAACAGTAGTGAATCGAACCACCATCTTTCCATAGATTTTTCTTGCCCCCGATTTGCTTTGCATGAAAATACAATAGATGAATAGTCATTCGATGAAAAATTATTTATTTATTTGAATATCTTGTTCCTGTCCGAATAAACATAAAAATCCAATCAATAAGATTATTAACTAATCTAATAAGGAGTGTGAGTATTTAAAAAAGTATTCTTTGTGGGAATCCAGATTAGCACTTCACTATATAGGAAAATTTTTTTTGTAAAATCTCGTCTAATAACTAACTAATTAAAAAAGTAATAAGTTTATATTATAACACGTAACAAAAAGG